TTCTAGTCGCGTAGCTTCATAATAATTCTGCAAAGCTTCCGCATAATTTCCTTCGGATTGAGCCAACATCCGTTACGGTCGTTCATTCTATTCAAAAAATCTCCGTTCCAAAACCGTACATGAGGTTTTCATCTCATACGGCTCCTCCCTTCTGTACATAGTACTAAGCGAAAAAATCTATAGAATAAAAATAGAATTAGTCCCATCTCATTATGGACCGAAAGGGGCTGGTATTTTTCCAAGAAATCTCTAGCCAACCTTCCCGCAAGAGGTTTTTCTTAACACCAATGAATTCTATTAATGCTAGAGGAAAACGATAGCTCCAAGAATTTCTTTGTTCTCAACGCCTCCTTTTTAGAGGAATTAGCCACTTCAACGATCTTTGATGGTTATAGGGGTATCCAAAGTACAAACCTGATGGTTGTTTGTTATCCCAACCATTCTTCCCAGCCCTGATACCGATCAGGAAAGGGCTAATTTCTAACAAAGTTTTTCTCTTGTTGATTCCTATTTCTAGGTGTAGTGCTTTTCTCCCCTATGCTGCCTATTGGTACTAGTAGAGTAGGATTGGCCTGTAATACAGAACCTATCCTGTAGGTGTAACCTTTCGCTCAATACTCAAATCTACAATTGAAGCATCTGAGGCCGCATCAATCGAGGATACACGACAGAAGGAATTGTTAGTTCACCTCACCTTCTCCAAGCGTGGGTTTCCTTTACTAATTTTGTTCTCTCTATGTGAACCCCCTCTCTTTCTCATAAGACTGAGGTGTAGGTAGGGCTAAAAAAAACAAAAAAAAAAAAAAAAAGAGTCAAATCGCACCATCTCTATAATAAGTAAATGCCCTTTTTTCCCCTGAGGTTGTCGGAATTATTCGCAATAAAATATTGGCTACAATTGAGGAGGTCTTATCAATGAAATTTCCATTTATACGGGATCTAGGCATAATTCCCAACCCATTCTATATAGAATTGTTTTCATTCCTTCACAAAATAACATAAAAACAAACACATTCGATTCTTAGAAATCGATCGATCCATATATATGCTCTAAGTGGATAAGAGAGGTATGGATTTTCCGCTCAGCTCAAATTGTCTCCTTTTCCTTCTGTTTGGACAAGAAGAGATATGAAATATTTGACTAAGATTGGATTTCATTCCACTTTTCTATTTCTCAACAATAACTTCTCTCATCAGCTATTTCGCGTTTTCAAAGTCATTAATTGTCTTATACCCTTTTTTGGATTTCGATTGTATGGCGTAGCGTACCTTATGCAAACAAAATTTTAGGGTTCCTTTATTTTATTATGGAATAAGAAGAATTCTTCCATTCTCTTTTTCTTTGGTTTGGGGAAAACCCAAACTAAAACTTTTCGAGGGATCGGAATTCCTAGTAAAAAAATCCTGGATCCTTCCACTTAGATGAAAAGGAATTTTTCCAATAGAACCATGGAACCCCCGAGCGGTTGTGGTTGTACCTGTACTGCAGGAATAGGAAAACTCGCTATTCACTCAGTTTATTTTCCATAATAAGATTATGTAGGAGAGATGGCCGAGCGGTTCAAGGCGTAGCATTGGAACTGCTATGTAGACTTTTGTTTACCGAGGGTTCGAATCCCTCTCTTTCCGTTTCTCTTAATTCATCAACGTTAACGATCACAATGTATCAAATCAAATAACAGTTTATTCCAACAATAATACCTTTATTTAATAGAAATTCTCTATAGTAAATTACTGTGGTATGTAAAATACACATAGAGGAAAGAACAAAAAAGAAAAAAGGATCCTAGGGTTAATCCATTTCTGCTAGTTGAATGGGAAAATACGAATTAAGGGCCTTAGGTCGATTTAGTTCGGGGAAAGGGGAAGGGGAAGAAAATTCTATGAACCTTTCCTTTTTTTATTAAGTTCAAGTCTTACGAGAGTAATATTCTACAACTAACAACTCATTTATTTTGAGACCGACCCACTTCCTATCTAGGATTTTTTTAACTAGTCCTTTATATTGCAATGTGTCAATCGTCAAATGCTTTGGCAATTTCCCCGGGTCGGATGAAGCAATAGAATTTTGAACCAGACGTTTTGATCTTTGGTTATCCTTCGTAGTAATAATATCTCGGGGTTTGCAACGAAAACTTGGTATATCGACTATACGACCATTAACTAAAATATGTCTATGGTTAACTAATTGCCGGGCCTCAGGAATGGTTGAAGCCATACCCAATCGAAAAAGGATATTATCCAAACGCATTTCAAGTAATTGTAGTAAAACCTGACCTGTTGACCTTTTTGCTTTTCCAGCAATATGTACATATCTAAGTAATTGCCGTTCTGTCAGACCATAATGAAAACGCAATTTCTGTTTTTCTTGAAGACGAATACGATATTGCTCTTTTTTCCCAGAATGGAATTTCTTTTTCAGATTACTTCCGGATTTAGGTGTTTTTCTAGTGAGTCCTGGTAAAGCTCCCAGACGGCGTATTTTTTTAAAACGAGGTCCTCGATAACGGGACATGAAGACTCCTTTTTTATTTTATTGAAATTTCATTTTACACAATTAATTTCATTGTATTTACATTACAGAATACATCGAAATTAAAACTGAATTAAACTAAAGGATAAACAGAGTAAAATCTACTAAAGTACCACAAAAAATGGAATTTCATCAACATCTGGATTTTTTGTATATATATTATTTATTTTATTGTTTTGTATCTAGCAAAATTGTAAGATAGAACCACAGAATAGATCCTGGATTCTCCATTTAATTCGGAGAAAAAGAGAGATTCTTGTTCATGGAACATCGATATAGAAAAAAGCCGACTATCGGATTTGAACCGATGACCCTCGCATTACAAATGCGATGCTCTAACCTCTGAGCTAAGTGGGCTTACATAACAGAAATAGTGTAACAAATAGAAATATATATAGTATAGGAAATCTGTAAAATGTCAGATCTTAATTATTAATCTTAGCTATTAACTAGTAATCTTAGCTATTAACTAGAGGATATCCTTAAATAGGATTATAGAATTTATTGAACTTTCTTTTTATTTCTCTAATTCGCAAATTGATTTTTCTAATAGAATAAAATCTATTCCAATTTCTATATTAAATTTGATTTCAGATATTTTCAATTTGATATGGCTCGGACAAGTAATCTAATACATAGAAAAGAATAATATATATGAAAGATATAATAAAGAGAAAATGCGAATTTCTTGGCATTTTCATTCGATCATTATAGACATTTTTTGAGATATTTTGTTTTTTTTTGTTATTTCTTAACAATTTAATGATTAATATTTCACTAAGGAGAACATAGAATCATAGCAAATGAAATTGCTAATTCTGATTAGAAAAAAAAGAATGAATATCAAGCGTTATAGTATGATTTTGAATACTCTAAAAAAGAAGGGTGGGGGGGGTGGGGGAGAGAAAAACTTTTGGATATATTGATTCGGATTGAATTGCAAATACATCAACGATAGAATCAATTCAATTCTGAATTGCAACGAGCAGGGTCTCTCAAATAGAGACGAACTGCTAGACTACGTCGAGTAATGAATTCAACGATTCCAAAAAAAAAACTAAGAGATGGATGAAATTACACAAGGAATCTAGGTCTCAATCAAAGAAAAGGAAAATGGGGATATGGCGAAATTGGTAGACGCTACGGACTTGATTGTATTGAGCCTTGGTATGGAAACCTGCTAAGTGGTAACTTCCAAATTCAGAGAAACCCTGGAATTAAAAAAGGGCAATCCTGAGCCAAATCCGTGTTTTGAGAAAACAAGTGGTTCTCGAACTAGAATCCAAAGGAAAAGGATAGGTGCAGAGACTCAATGGAAGCTGTTCTAACGAATCGAGTTGATTACGTTGTGTTGGTAGTGGAACTCCCTCGAAATTAGAGAAAGTAAGGGGTTTATACATCTAATACACACGTATAGATACTGACATAGCAAACGATTAATCACAGAACCCATATCATAATATAGGTTCTTTATTCTTTTTTAGAATGAAATTAGGAATGATTATGAAATAGAAAATTCATAATTTTTTTAGAATTATTGTGAATCCATTCCAATCGAATATTGAATAATCAAATCCTTCAATTCATAGTTTTCGAGATCTTTTAAAAAGTGGATTAATCGGACGAGGATAAAGAGAGAGTCCCATTCTACATGTCAATACTGACAACAATGAAATTTCTAGTAAAAGGAAAATCCGTCGACTTTATAAGTCGTGAGGGTTCAAGTCCCTCTATCCCCAAACCCTCTTTTATTCCCTAACTCTAACTATAGTATTTATCCTCTTTTTTTTTCTTTTTATCAATCGGTTTAAGATTCATTAACTTTCTCATTCTACTCTTTCACAAAGGAGTGCGAAGAGAACTCAATGGATCTTATGCTATTCATTGAATAGATTTCTTTTTTATTATATATAGTATCGGCAAGGAACTTCGATTATTAATTCTATTTTTAAGTATTATTAAGTAAGCCATGCACAATGCATAGGACTACCCCCCCCATTTCCAAATTTGGAATTTTGAATACTTTATTGATTTTTTAGTCCCTTTAATTGACATAGATACAAATACTCTACTAGGATGATGCACAAGAAAAGGTCAGGATAGCTCAGTTGGTAGAGCAGAGGACTGAAAATCCTCGTGTCACCAGTTCAAATCTGGTTCCTGGCACAGAAAAAAAAAAGGATCTACCGAATAGGTATTGATACAAATACCTCGAGATAGGTTGGGATACATATTCGTTAATAATATAGATAGAGTATGATTTATATAGATAGAGTATGATTTATTCATCTAAGTAGATAAATCTCTAAATAGAGGCACTTCTTTTTAGAAAAGGGTAAAAATCTCTGGTTCTTTTCTTTATGGTACAGAAGGAGATGAGATTAGGTTCCCTTTTCTTCATTTTTGCATTTCTTAATTTAGTATTCTGCTATTCCGACGAATATTTATTTATTCTTGCTTATCTTAT